TTAAGAATAAGCTAAGTTAAGCTTTTGGATTCATACCTCAAATATAAAGATTTCTTTTTCTTAATGAAGTGCCTGATAAAAAGGATTATTCTGATAGAATAAATTATGTAAATTTTTACCTTTATTATATTTTTTAGAGTTAAACTAAATCTAATAATATCAAAAATTATTGTGCCTCCTACACTAAAATATAGTCAAAGAATTTAAATTTCTATTATAATATTTATTTTAAATTTTATTTATATTAAACTCTAATAAAATATTTTTTATATTTATTTTATTTTTTAGAACTTTAATTTCAATTTCATCAAATTCTTGATTGGGATGTTGAACTGGTTTAGAAATTAATCTATTAAGATTTATCCCCCTAATTTCATCCCCCAAAAACCTACTTTCAACAGAAGCATCCTTAAAATATTTTTTAACTCAATCAATCGCTTCTATTAATTTCTTATTTTCTATTTTATTAAAAATAATTTTATTCAAAAACTTTGAAATAAATAATTTTATTTCTATTATAATTAATTCTTCCTTATTAATAAAAATAGGTTCTGCTCCCTTCTTTTTTTGATTCCCTAACATTATAGAAGGTTTAAGTTGAATAAATTGTTTCATTATTATAACATGACAAAAAATTTCACCAATAATTTTATTATCCTACTACATAAACAATTTTTTTATTACAATTATTATAATTTTAAATATTACTATTGGAGCCATTAGAGGATTTAATCAAACTTCCATTCGAAAATTATTAGCTTTCTCTTCAATTAATAATTTAGGATGATTAATAGCTAGATTAATAATTAGAGAAAATACTTGATTAATATATTTTTCTTTATACTCATTTATAAATTTAATTTTATGTTACTTATTTTCTGTATTAAATATTTTTTATATTAATCAAATTTTAAATTTAAATTTAAATTTATTTATTAAAATTTCCTTATTTATTAATTTTTTTTCTTTAGGAGGATTGCCCCCATTCTTAGGATTTTTCCCTAAATGAATTATTATTAATTTTTTAATACAAAATAATATACATATAATGTCTTTTATATTTATTTTAACTAGACTTATTATATTATTTTTTTATACTCGTGTTATCTATCTTTCTTTAATATTAAATTTTTTTAAATTAAAATGATTTAAAATTAAAATTAAAAATAACTATTTTTTACTTATCAACTTTTTTTCTTTAATTTCTTTAAGAGGTTTAATTTTTAATACTTTATTATTTTTTTAAGGTTTTAAGTTAATAAAACTAATAATCTTCAAAATTATAAATAAAGTAAATTCTTTAAGCCTTAGTAATTTTTACACCTTAAAATTTGCAATTTTATATCATAAATGAATATAAGGCTAATAAAAGAGAATTACCTCGTTAATAAATTTACAATTTATCGCTTATTAAACCTCAGCCATTTTATTAGCGAAAATGACTTTATTCTACTAATCATAAAGATATCGGAACTTTATATTTTATCTTTGGAATTTGATCAGGTCTAGTAGGAACTTCTTTAAGTCTTCTTATTCGAACTGAATTAGGAAACCCAGGATCTTTAATTGAAGATGATCAAATTTATAATACTATTGTCACAGCTCATGCTTTTATCATAATTTTTTTTATGGTTATACCCATTATAATTGGAGGATTTGGTAATTGATTAGTACCTTTAATATTAGGAGCTCCTGATATAGCTTTCCCCCGTATAAATAATATAAGCTTTTGACTTTTACCCCCTTCTTTAACTCTTCTTATTTCTAGAAGAATTGTCGAAAATGGAGTAGGAACAGGATGAACAGTTTACCCCCCCCTTTCATCAAACATTGCTCATAGAGGATCTTCAGTTGATTTAGCTATTTTTTCATTACATCTTGCTGGTATTTCTTCAATTTTAGGGGCAATTAACTTTATTACCACTATTATTAATATACGAATTAACAATATATCCTTTGATCAAATACCTTTATTTGTATGAGCTGTAGGAATCACAGCTTTACTCCTTCTTCTTTCCTTGCCTATTCTTGCCGGAGCAATTACTATATTACTAACAGATCGAAATTTAAATACATCATTTTTTGATCCAGCTGGAGGAGGAGATCCCATTCTTTACCAACATCTATTTTGATTTTTCGGTCACCCGGAAGTTTATATTTTAATTTTACCTGGATTTGGAATAATTTCACATATAATTTCTCAAGAAAGAGGAAAAAAAGAAACATTTGGTTCTTTAGGAATAATTTATGCAATAATAGCAATTGGATTATTAGGATTTATTGTGTGAGCACATCATATATTTACAGTAGGAATAGACATTGATACTCGAGCTTATTTCACTTCAGCAACTATAATTATTGCTGTTCCTACAGGAATTAAAATTTTTAGCTGATTAGCAACTTTATATGGAACTCAAATTAACTTTAGACCTTCTATATTATGAAGATTAGGATTTGTATTTTTATTTACTATTGGAGGTTTAACAGGAGTAATTTTAGCTAATTCTTCAATTGATATTATCCTTCATGACACATATTATGTTGTAGCTCACTTTCATTATGTTTTATCTATAGGAGCTGTATTTGCTATTTTTGGAGGATTTATTCATTGATATCCTTTATTTACAGGACTAACTATAAATAATTATTACTTAAAAATTCAATTTATTACTATATTTTTAGGTGTAAATTTAACTTTTTTTCCTCAACATTTTTTAGGTTTAGCAGGTATACCTCGTCGTTACTCTGATTATCCAGATAATTATTTATCCTGAAATATTATTTCTTCTTTAGGATCTTATATTTCATTAATTGCTACAATTATAATAATAATAATTATTTGAGAATCAATAATTATCCCACGAATAGTAATATTTCCTTTAAATATACCTTCTTCAATTGAATGATATCAAAATCTCCCTCCTCAAGAACATTCATATAATGAACTACCCATTTTAAATATTTTCTAATATGACAGATAATATGTAATGGATTTAAGCCCCATTTATGAAGGATTTCCTTTTTTTAGAACATGGCAACTTGATCAAATTTAAATTTACAAAATAGAGCTTCCCCTTTAATAGAACAAATAATTTTTTTTCATGATCATACTTTAATTATTTTATTAATAATTACTATTTTAGTTATATATTTAATAATAAATTTATTTTTTAATAAATTTATTAATCGATTTCTTTTAGAAGGACAGTTAATTGAACTTATTTGAACTATTTTACCAGCTATTACTTTAATTTTTATTGCTTTACCTTCTTTACGTTTACTTTATCTTCTTGATGAATTAAATAATCCTTTAATTACCTTAAAATCTATTGGTCATCAATGATATTGAAGTTACGAATACTCTGATTTTAATAATATTGAATTTGACTCTTACATAATTAATAAACCTGAAAATTTAAATAATTTTCGACTATTAGATGTTGATAATCGAATTATTCTCCCTATAAATAATCAAATTCGAATTCTTATTACAGCAACTGATGTAATTCACTCATGAACTATTCCCTCTTTAGGAGTAAAAGTAGACGCCAACCCCGGTCGTTTAAATCAAACTAATTTTTTTATTAATCGACCAGGAATTTTTTTTGGGCAATGTTCAGAAATTTGTGGAGCAAATCATAGTTTTATACCTATTGTTATTGAAAGCATTTCAATAAAAAATTTTATTAATTGAATCAATAATTATACATCATTAGATGACTGAAAGCAAGTATTGGTCTCTTAAACCATTCAATAGTAAATTAGCAATTACTTCTAATGAAAGAATTAGTTAATTTATAACATTAGTATGTCAAACTTAAATTATTACTTTAGTAATATTCTTTTATTCCTCAAATAATACCAATTAATTGAACCTTTTTTTTTTTTTTTTTTTTATTTATTTTTATAATATTTAATATCTTAAATTACTATATTTCATTTAATATTAACTTAAAATTAAATAAAAATTTATTATTTAAAAAAAATAAATTAAACTGAAAATGATAAATAATTTATTTTCTATTTTTGATCCTTCTACAAATATTTTTAATTTTCCAATTAACTGATTAAGAACATTTTTAGGATTGATATTTATACCATTTTCTTTTTGATTAATTCCTAATCGTCATTTTATTTTTTGAAATAATATTATTAAAAAATTACATAATGAATTTAAAATTTTATTAAATTTCAATAAAAATAAAGGATCCACATTCATTTTTATTTCATTATTTACTTTCATTTTTTTTAATAATTTTCTTGGTCTTTTCCCTTATATTTTTACAAGAACAAGCCATCTATCAATTTCCTTTTCCTTATCTCTTTCTTTATGATTAAGATTTATATTATTTGGGTGAATTAATAATTCTAAACATATATTTATTCATATAATCCCCCAAGGAACCCCCTCAATTTTAATACCATTTATAGTAATAATTGAAACTATCAGAAATATTATCCGACCAGGAACTTTAGCAATTCGTTTAACGGCAAATATAATTGCTGGACATTTATTATTAACTCTTTTAAGTAATACAAGAAATATTATAAGAACTTATTTTTTAATTTTTCTAATTATTACCCAAATTATTTTATTAATATTAGAAAGAGCAGTAGCAATTATTCAATCCTATGTAATTACTATTTTAAGAACATTATATTCTAGAGAAACTAATTAATAAATGTCAATCAATTATCATACTCATCCATATCATTTAGTAAACTACAGACCTTGACCTTTAACAGGAGCTATCGGAACCATAACATTTATAACAGGAATAGTAAAATGATTCCATAATTTTAATATAAATTTATTAATATTAGGTTATATTATTATTATTTTAACCATATATCAATGATGACGTGACATTTGCCGAGAAAGCACATTTCAAGGAACCCATACAATTTTAGTTTCAAATGGACTTCGATGAGGAATAATTTTATTTATTATTTCTGAAATTTTTTTTTTTATTTCCTTTTTTTGAGCTTTTTTTCATAGAAGTTTAACCCCTAATATTGAATTAGGAATCTTATGACCTCCTATAAACGTAATCCCTTTTAATCCTTTTCAAATCCCTTTACTTAATACTATTATTTTAATTACTTCAGGTTTAACCGTTACTTGAACACATCACTCATTAATAAATAATAATTTATCTCAAACTTCTCAAAGTTTATTTTTAACAATTATTTTAGGATTTTACTTTTCTATTTTACAAGCTTATGAATATTTTGAAGCCCCATTTTCTATCTCTGATAGTATTTACGGATCAACATTTTTTATAGCAACAGGATTCCATGGTCTTCATGTAATTATTGGAACAATTTTTTTATTAACCTGTTTTTTTCGTTTCTTAAATAATCATTTTTCTAGAACTCATCATTTTGGATTTGAAGCTGCTGCCTGATATTGACATTTTGTTGATGTAGTTTGACTATTTCTTTATATTTCAATTTATTGATGAAGTAATTAATTATTTATATAATATATTTAGTATATTTGACTTCCAATCAAACAGTTTAATACATTTTAATATAAATAATTAAAATTATATTTATAATATCATTAATCTTTATTTTAATTGCCAATATTTTTATTATATTGTCATTATTAATTTCAAAAAAAAGAAATTTAGACCGAGAAAAATGCTCCCCATTTGAATGTGGATTTGACCCTAAATCATTGCCTCGAATTCCTTTTTCTTTACATTTTTTTTTAATTACTGTAATTTTTTTAATTTTTGATGTAGAAATTGTTTTAATTTTCCCTATAATTCCATCCTTCTCATTTACTAATATATTAATTTGATTTAAAACAACAAGTTTTTTTATTACTATACTTCTAATTGGTTTATATCATGAATGAAATCAAAAAATACTTAATTGAACCTATTAGGAAAATAGTTTAAAAAAAACATTTGAATTGCAATCAAAATATATTATCTAATTAATTTTTCTTAAATAAGAAGCAATCCTATATGCATTTAATTTCGACTTAAAAGAAAGAGTAAAAACTCCTTATTTAGAAATTAATTGAAACCAAAAAGAGGTATATCACTGTTAATGATAAAATTGAATCTTGATTCCAATTAAAGAAATATAAAATATTAAGCTGCTAACTTAATTTATAGTGATTAGTTTTCATTAATATTTCTTCATTTATATAGTTTAAATAAAACTTTACATTTTCAATGTAAAAATAAAATTTTATATTTTTATAAATAACAAACTATAATATTACCTAAAGATAAATTATCACCCTAATATCTTCAATATTATGCTCTTATTTAAGCTATTTAAGTAAATTATTTTTCATAAAAATATTAAAATTATTAATATTCATAAAATAAATCTATACAAATAAATCTTAAAATTATTTATTATTAACATATTAAAAATAATAGAATAATTTTTTAAAATATTATATAAACCTTGACCTCTATATATCTCTATCCAACCTAAATCAATATTTTTTACTAAATTTTGCCCTAAATTTAAAATCTTAAAATTAATTCCATAAGTAAATAAATTAGGTATAAATCATATTAGTCTTAAAAAATTTCTTAATTTAAAAATAAAAATAAATTTATTCAAAAAAAATAAATTTATTAAACTAATTAATCACCCAAAAAATCTACCCATAATTCTAACATAAATTACTATTATTTTTATATTAAAAGGTAAAAAAATTATATAAGGATAATGAAATATTAATCAACTTAAAAAACTCCCTGAAATTACTCTTATTAATAATAATATTATTATTCTTTTTAATATAATATAATCTTCATCATATAAATTATAAACTCTTAATAAATTAAATTCATTCACTATCAAATATATTAAAAGACGAATAGTATAAAATATAGTTAATCCTGTTGAAAAATAATATAAATAAAAAATTAATAAATTTAAATTTCTCATTCTAACTATTTCTAAAATTAAATCTTTTGAATAAAATCCAGCTAAAAAAGGAATACCACATAAAGCTAAATTTGAAATATTAAAACATAAAGAAGTTAAAGGAATATAAAATCTTAATCCTCCTATATAACGAATATCTTGAATATCATTTATTATATGAATCATCATACCAGCACACATAAATAATAAAGCTTTAAATATTGCATGAGTTAATAAATGAAAAAAAGCTAAATCTTTAAATCCTATTCTTAAAATTCTTATTATTAATCCTAACTGTCTTAAAGTTGATAAAGCAATAATTTTTTTTAAATCAAATTCATAAATAGCAGAAATACCAGCTATAAACATTGTTAAACCTGAAATTAATAAAAGTACATTCAAAAATTCTGTTCCTATTAATAAATTATTAAAACGAATTAATAAATAAACACCAGCAGTTACTAAAGTAGAAGAATGCACTAAAGCCGAAACAGGAGTAGGAGCTGCTATTGCAGCTGGTAATCAAGCTCTAAATGGAATTTGAGCTCTTTTAGTTATTGCCCCTAAAATAATTAAACATCTAACAATTTGTATACTCAAATCTTTTTTTATTAAATCCAAATAAAAAATAAGATTTCAACTCCCAAAATTAATTATTCAAGCAATAACTATTAACAATATCACATCCCCTACCCGATTAGAAAGAACTGTTAACATACCTGCATTATAAGATTTTACATTTTGATAATAAATTACTAAAATATAGGAAATCAAACCTAATCCATCTCAACCCAAAAAAATTCTAATAATATTTGGTCTTAAAATTAATAATATTATAGAAAAAACAAAAAATAAAACTAAAATAATAAACCGATTTAAATTTAACTCTGCTCTTATATATCTTTTTCTATAATAAATAACAACAGCAGAAATCAAAGAAACAAATATTATAAATAATAATGATATTCAATCTAATAAAATAGAAAAAACAATATTTATAGAATTAAAAGAAACAATTTCTCATTCTAAAAAAATAACAAAATTTTTTATTAAAAAATAAATTATGAATAATATATTTAATACTATAAAAATAAATAAAAAAAAAAATCTAATAAAACAAATTGAATTATTATTTTTAATGACTTAAAATGAATAACCATATTTTTGAATCCACAAATCAATATTTTAATTTAAATTATTTAAGTTATAAAAATTTAAAATCAAATTCTATAATCAAATTTTAAAAAAATAAAATTTAAAGGTATTCAATGTAAAAATAATAATAAATATTCTCGAGAAACACCAGTATAAAATCTATATAATCCTGTATTATATTCTCCATGTTGAGAATAAGAAAATAAATATAATCTATAGCCAGCTCTAAAAAAAGAAATTAATATTAATATAATTATTGTCAATCAAGATCAACTAACTATTCTATTAATTAATTCAACTTCCCCTAAAAAATTAATTGAAGGAGGGGCAGCTATATTCCCAATTAAAAATAAAAATCACCATAATCTTATAGAAGGTATAAATCTTATTATTCCTTTATTAATAAATAATCTTCGTCTTCTTAAACGTTCATAATTTATATTAGATAAACAAAATAACCCAGAAGAACATAACCCATGACCAATTATTAAAACATAAGAACCAAAAAATCCTCAATAATTTATAGTTAAAATACCTCCAATTACTAGCCCTATATGAGCAACAGAAGAATAGGCAATTAAAGATTTTATATCTACTTGACAAAAACATTTTAGTCTAATAAAAAATCCTCCAACTAAACTAATTACCATTCATAAATTTCTTAAATTAAAAGTTATCTTTTGAAAAATAATTATAACTCGTAATAATCCATACCCTCCTAATTTTAATATAATTCCTGCTAAAATTATTGAACCAGAGATTGGAGCTTCAACATGAGCCCTAGGTAATCATAAATGAACAAAATATATAGGTATTTTAACAAAAAAAGCTAAAATTATTGCTAAATATAAAAATAAAGAATCTCTCTCGTAAAATTTATATAAATATATAAATATTGTATTAAAATTATTAAAAATAAAAAATAAACCTAATAATAAAGGTAAAGATATAAATAAAGTATAAAATAATAAATATAAACCTGCTTGAATACGTTCTGGTTGATATCCTCAACCTAAAATTAAAATTAAAGTAGGAATTAATCTACCCTCAAAAAATAAATAAAATATTAAAATATTTATTATTCTAAATGTTAAATATAATATAATTAACAAAAATAAAACATTAATTATAAATAAATTATAAAAATAATTCTCCTTATATAATCTTTCTCTAGCTATAATTATTAAAGAACAAATTCAAATTCTTAATAAAATTAAACCAAAAGAAATTATATCACAACCTATTATATAGCCTAAATTACAAAAATTTATTACTCTAATAGTTAAATTCATAAATATAAATATTAAAAAAAATATTATAACCTGAACCAATCAAAATATATTTTTTAAAAAACATAAAGGAATTAAAAAAACTAAAAAAAAAAAAAATTTTATCATAATAAATTATAACTTTGAAAATAATCATTTCCATGAGTACGAATTATAGAAACTAAAATTGATAAACCAAGAGCTCCTTCACAAACAGAAAATACTAAAAAAACTATTAATATATACCCATCGTAAGAAAATATTATAAAATAATATATTATTAAAAAATAAATTCTTAAAACAATAAATTCTAATCTTAATAAAACAATTAATAAATGTTTATATTTTCTAACAAAAATTATATTCCCAAAAATAAATATAACAAAAATTATTAATTTTATCATTTCTGTTTTTATAGTTTAAACAAAACATTGGTCTTGTAAATCAAAAACAATAACATTATTTAAAAACTTCAAAGAAAAAGAATTACCTGTATCTATAATCTCCAAAATTATTATTTTAATTAAACTACTCTTTGAAATTTTAAAATTATTTATTTCTTTAATTGTAATCTTTATTTCTATTTTTATATACTTTATAAATCATCCTTTAGCAATAGGATTATTAATTTTAACCCAAACAATATTATTATCTTTATTAATAGGAATATATATTAATACATACTGATTTTCTTACATCTTATTTTTAATTTTTCTAGGAGGTTTACTTGTTTTATTTATTTATGTTTCTAATATAGCATCTAATGAAATAATCAAATTTTCAATAAAATTAAAATTTAACTTATTAATTTTTTTTTTTACCTGCATTGTTCTTATAATTAATTTTAAAAATTATATTTTTATTGAATTTTATAAAAATAATGAAATAAACAATTTTTATGAAAATTTCATATTTTTTAATGAATACAAAATTAACTTATCTAAATTATATGATAAACAAACTTTTTTATTAATTATAATACTAATCATTTACTTATTTATTACTTTAATTGCTGTAATTAAAATTACTAATATTTTTTTTGGGCCTTTACGATCTTTTAACTAATGATAAATAAATTTTTTTCTATACGAAAATCTCACCCTTTAATTAAAATTATTAATAATTCTCTAATTGATTTACCATCCCCTTCAAATATTTCCATTTGATGAAATTTCGGTTCTTTATTAAGTTTATGTTTAATTTTACAAATTTTTACCGGATTATTTTTAACTATATATTATTATGCTAATATTGAATTAGCTTTTTATAGAGTAAATTATATTTGTCGAAATGTAAATTATGGGTGAATAATCCGAACTCTACACGCCAATGGTGCTTCTTTTTTTTTTATTTGTATTTACATTCATATTGGTCGAGGAATTTATTATGAATCATTCAACTTTTTTTATACATGAATAATTGGAATTATCATTATTCTTTTATTAATAATAACTGCCTTTATAGGATACGTTTTACCTTGGGGACAAATATCCTTTTGAGGGGCAACAGTAATTACTAACTTACTTTCAGCTATCCCATATTTGGGTACAACTCTTTTAAATTGAATTTGAGGTGGATTTGCTGTTGATAATGCAACTTTAACTCGATTTTATACTTTCCATTTCTTATTACCATTTGTTATTTTAACAATAACTATTATTCATTTATTATTTTTACACCAAACAGGATCTAATAATCCTTTGGGAATTAATAGAAATTTAGATAAAATTCCTTTTCATCCTTATTTTACATTTAAAGACTTAATTGGATTTATAATTATATTATTTATCTTAATTACACTTACTCTAATAAATCCTTATCTTTTAGGGGATCCTGATAATTTTATCCCAGCTAATCCTTTAGTTACTCCTATTCATATTCAACCTGAATGATACTTTTTGTTTGCTTACGCTATTCTTCGATCAATCCCCAACAAATTAGGAGGAGTTGTAGCATTAATTATGTCAATTTTAATTTTAATTATTCTTCCTTTTACTTTTAATAAAAAAATTCAAGGTAATCAATTTTACCCATTAAATCAAATTATTTTTTGAAGTATAATTACAACAATTATTCTATTAACCTGAATTGGAGCTCGTCCAGTTGAAACACCTTTTATTTTAATTGGTCAAATTTTAACAGTTATTTATTTTTCTTACTATATTTTTAACCCTATTATTAGAAAAATTTGAGATAAACTAATATTTAATTATTAATTAATGAGCTTGTAAAGCATTTGTTTTGAAAACTTAAGAAAGAATAAAAATTCTATTAATTTATACTAAAAATAATTATTAAATAAAAAATATTTTTAAGCTTAAATATAAAATTAATATATTTAAAGAAATTGGTAAATAAATTTTTCAACATAAATATATTAATTTATCATAACGATATCGTGGTAATGTTCCTCGAACTCAAATAAACATAAAAGAAATTAATCTTAATTTTATATAAAAAATTAAACTTAATCTATAACCTCCTATATATAATAAAACAAAAATTATACTTATAAATAAAATTCTTGAATATTCAGCTAAAAAAATTAAAGCAAATCCACCTCTTCTATATTCAATATTAAACCCAGAAACTAATTCTCTTTCACCTTCAGCGAAATCAAAAGGAGTACGATTAGTTTCAGCTAACATAGAAGAAAATATACATATTCTTAAAGGCATTAATAAAAAAATAAATCAAATATTTTGTTGATATAAATTTAATTTTAATAAATTAAAATCTATAATTAAAACTAAAGAAGATCCTATAATTAAAGCTAATCTAACTTCATAAGAAATTGTTTGAGCAACAGCCCGTAACCCCCCTAATATTGAATAATTCGAATTTGAAGATCAACCAGCCATTAACAAAATATAAACTCCTACTCTTATACAACAAAAAAAAAATAAAATTCCTAAATTAAATATAATTAAATTAAAATAATAAGGAATTAATCTTCAAATAATTAAAGATAAAAAAAAACCAAAAATAGGAGAATAATAATAATAAATATAATTTGAATAATTTAAATAAACTTGCTCTTTTCTAAATAATTTAATCCCATCAGAAAAAGGTTGTAAAAGACCTAAAATTCCTATTTTATTTGGACCTTTACGAATCTGAATATAACCTAAAACTTTCCGTTCTAATAACGTTAAAAAAGCAACTCCAACTAAAATCCCAATTACTATAATCAATAAACCAAAAATAATACTAAATTTTTCAAAAAATATCATTTACTACTTATATAATTAATTATATATTTATGATTTCTAAAACCATTACATTTTTCTGCCAAAATAGCAAGAAAAATTACTAATATTCTTAATTAATTAAATTATTTAAAATAATTGATCCTTTCGTACTAAATTATTTTATTTATTTAAAGATAGAAACCAACCTGGCTCACACCGGTTTGAACTCAGATCATGTAAGATTTTAATGATCGAACAGATCAAAATTTTAAACTTTTACATTTAAATTTTATCTTAATCCAACATCGAGGTCGCAAACTTTAATTTTTATTTGAACTAAAAAAAAAAATTACGCTGTTATCCCTAAGGTAATTTAATCTTTTAATCATAAATTATGGATCAAAAAATCATAAATTAATGTCAATTATTTCAAAAAAAGTTTTATAAATTTTTCTATCACCCCAACAAAATTTTTTTAATTTTTATTAATTAAAAATTTTATAAAATATTAATAAAAATTAAAAAATTAAACTCTATAGGGTCTTCTCGTCTTTTAAAAAAATTTTAGCTTTTTAACTAAAAAATTAAATTCTACTAATAAAAAAAAGACAGTTTATATCTCATCAAATCATTCATACAAGTCTTCAATTAAAAGAATAGTGATTATGCTACCTTTGTACAGTCAATATACTGCAGCCCTTTAAAAATTTTTCAGTGGGCAGATTAGACTTTAAATTATTAACAAAAAGACATGTTTTTGATAAACAAGTGAATATAAATTTTTGCCGAATTCCTTTTTTTTAATTTTTTTAAAAAAAATTTATTATTTTATTTTAATAATTTTTATATACTAATTTTATCATTATTACTAATTTTAAAATAATTAAAAATTATATTTTTATAAAAATTTAAATAAAAATTAAATTATAAATAATTGAAATTATTTATAATTAAACTATAATTTTTAAAAAATATAAATTTTAAAAATTTCAATTAAATTTATATTTATTATAATATTCTAATTTAAAGCTTATCCCTTAAAATATTTAATTAAATTTTTTTCATAAATAATAAATTAATTATAAAACTAATATAATTTAAAATTAAACTTTTTTCCAAAAAAATTAGATATCTTTAAAAACGTTTAACTTTTAATTTCTAATTAACTATTAAAAATAATTATGTAATATTAACTTTTTTAATCAATTAGCTCTTTTAAATTCGAAATAATTCCCCCCAAAATTATTTTTTAATAAACTCTGATACACAAGATACAATAAATTAAATTTACTTTAATATAATTTTTTTTTAACTATTATTTTTCAAATTTCTTTTACAATACTATTTTACTATAAATTTTTCAATTTTTTTCTATAAAATACTTTAACCCCCATTAAATATTTATATTAAAAATTTTTTTTATAGTTATTCAACCATTAATTTTCCTTTTTCAAATTAATTAATTTATTAATTTCTTTTCAATGTAAATGAAATACTTTAAACAAGCTCTAATTTGTCTTTCTAGAAACACTTTCCAGTACTTCTACTTTGTTACGACTTATTTCAATTTTAAAATGAAAGTGACGGGCAATATGTACATATTTTAATTTTTAATCATTTTAAAAAATTATTTAAAATTACATTTAAATCCACTTTCTAATACTTATTACAAAATTATTTTCCATTTATATTTTTATATTGTAATCCATCTTAAATTTTAATTATTATCTACATCTTGATCTGAATTAATTTTTATTTAAAATTTTTAAATATTATTTATTTTTAAAAAATATTTTTTACAACGATATATAAAATTTTAAATTAAATATAATTATTCGTGGATTATCAATTATTAGACAGATTCCTCTAAATAAACTAAAATACCGCCAAATTATTTAAGTTTCAATATAAAATCATTTACTATTTTAATATTAAAAAATTAATTTTTTATAATAGGGTATCTAATCCTAGTTTATAAATAAAATTTTTTAATTCACATATTTTTTATAAATTTTTTAAAAATAAAAATTTCACTTAATAATTTTCTTTTTAATTTAATTTTAAATATTTATTATTATTTATAAAATTTATTTAAATTTTTGTATAACCGCAACTGCTGGCACAAAATTTGTTATTTATTATAAAATTTCTAAATCTTAATTTCTTAAATTTTTAATTTTAATTACTATTAAATTAATCATTATATTTTTAAAATACAATAAAGTTTACACAAAAATTTACATGTAAATTAAACTTAAAATAAAATTTTTAAATCATAAATTTTTATCTATTTTTAGAAAATTTTCCACAGATTTTTTTTTTTTTTTTTTTACATAAAATATTTAATATTTATAATAAATATTTTAATAATATTTACTATTTATAGTAAATATATTAATATATTTAATATTTATAATAAATATATTAATATATTTAATATTTATAATAAATATTTTAATATATTTACTATTTATAATAAATATTTTAATAATATTTACTATTTATAATAAATATTTTAATAATATTTACTATTTATAATAAATATTTTAATAATATTCTCTTATTTTTTTTCATAATATGTTTATAAATATAATATAATAATAAACGATCAATAATAAGTGTAAATAAAAATAATTATAAATATAATATTAATTTTTTAATAATTTATATATATATATATATTAATAATTATTTAAATATTTAATTTATTATAAAATTAAAAATTATATTAAAAATTTAATATATATATATACACACACACACATACAAATAAATTTCCTTAAAAAACTTTCTATCCCAATGTCATTAATTTTAATATATAATATATAAAATAATGA